GTTGGAGACATGAAAGCTTAAGAAGGCAAGTGGATCCTTGCCTTCTTAAGCCTTCTTAAGCTTTCATAATATTTTATTAGTATAAATAAAAAAAATAACTTTTCCCTATTTTGAAAAAAAGACTTCATTTCTTATAATGTTTTTGAAAACTTCATTAATTAATTTAGAGCATCCCTTATTCGCGGATAGTATCTTATCTATCTTTCAAAGTTAGAAGAAAGAAGGAATCGCTCGATTTCATTTTCCTGAATGACACAATTACAATATATATTTCTGTCGATCAGCTATTATGCAAAGCAAATCCTTTTCGAATAGATCCTTATCCTTACTCTACTCTATTTAGTATCTCATCAAAGTTGAATTTTTTCTAAGTCCATTAGAATAAGTTCTATTTTATCAAAAGATTTCCCTCTATTTTTTTTTTGTTTGTTCACTACTTTCTATATGTATACGTAATAAATATAAAAAAAGGGTTCTGATAAACATGGAAAAAATAGAAACTAATAAGGATAGTAATTTTTGACGAACGGGATCAAAAACCGTTTTTATGTAGACACAAGAAAGGAATGTAGAAAATTCCTTTCTTGTGTCAAAGAAAAGACTAAGAAGAAGAAGGCGAATAATCCTTTGTTTTCTATTCTCCACTTACTTATCTTATGTTTAGTATCCAGTGAAATTTTAGATGTTATTCTATTAGAATAGAAAAAGATTGATCCATTCTATGACATTTCAATCTCACAAGAGTGACCTAGTGACACCGCTCGAATTTGGCTTGAAAAAAAAAGAAGGGATAAAGTAAAATAATCTTCTTCACAATATACATACTATGACTAGGAATGCGGTACAAATAATTCCCGATATCGACATCTGGAATAGAAACAAGCAAAAAGCTTTTCATAATTTTTGATCATACATAACATATACAGAACATAATTGAATTCCCAAAACAAGAATTTGATTCTTTTTACGAACTTGATATTGGAAATCCGAGAATCTAGAAATTCATTTCGGACAATTGAACCTTCTCAAACTGTTTCTTCTTAAGAACCAAAAATATTTGTGCCAAAATAACAGATGCCAAGAAGAACAAAAGGCCTTGGACACGGAATGGATCTTGAAGTACTATTTCCGCATCCCCTTGACCAAATCCACCCACATTAGGATTACTCGTTAATGGCTGATCAACTTTGATAGATTCGCCTTCGGAAACAAGAAGTTCTGGCCCTGGGGGGATAATATCAACCACTTGACGTTCATCTGACGCATCCGATATGGTTATTTCGTACCCCCCTTTTTCTTTTCGTATGATTTTACTTACTACACCAGCCGCTGTAGCATTATAAACTGTATTGTTACTCTTGCTCCCATCGGGATAAATCTGACCCCTTCCTCTGTTCCCACCTACATATATGGGATATTTTAAGAAGTGAACATCTTTATTAGTAGCGGGGTCCGGGGAAAGAATAGGAAAGGTGACTTCACTATATTTCTGACCAGAAACAGGACCTATCACAAGAATATTTTTTTTAGTGGGGCGATAGCTCTGAAAAGACAGATTTCCTATCTTTTCTTTCATCTCGGGCGAAATACGATCGGGGGGGGCTAATTCAAATCCCTCAGGTAAAATAAGAACAGTCCCCACATTCAAACCTCCCTTTTTACCATTAGCAAGAACTTGTTTAACTTGCATATCATAAGGAATTCGAACAACCGCTTCAAATACAGTATCAGGAAGTACCGCTTGCGGAACCTCAATATCCACGGGCTTATTAGCTAAATGGCAATTGGCACATACAATACGCCCGGTCGCTTCTCGTGGATTTTCATAACCCTGCTGTGCAAAAATGGGATATGCATTGGAAATGGATGTCCGAGTTATGATATATATCATTAGCGATACGGAAATAGATCGAATAATCTCTTTCTTTATCCAAGAAAAGGTGTTTTTAGTTTGCATGGTCCAATCATTGATCCCGAAAATTTCTACAATAAAATTAGGTAGGTCGCTTGTATAGTTCCCTATCCACAATTCTGCTATTTACTGTACTGAAATCATTTTACTGGAATATAGGAGTAGGAGAAATCCCTGTAAGGTAGAAAGAGTAAGTACGTCTTAAAATTGAAATGCTTTGCTTATGTACCTTATGTTACAAAGTAACAAATATTATAGTTGGATCAGTCATTCATTGAATGATAAATCACTACAAGTGATGGAGATACACGATTTAAATACCGGAAGATCCAATATTTAAAAATTGTATCCAGAATGACTGGAAAAGTAGAAACAAGACCAGATATAATTTGATCGTTGTGAGCAAATCCAAAATCTTTGTAGACATAGCCAATCATTAGTTCCCAACCATGGGGCGAATGGAATCCGATACATAAATCAGTTAATAAAAGAATAGAAAAAGCTTTTATTGTGTCACTTAAGTTATATAGGAATTCTTGAACCCAAGAGTTAAGAATAGCAAGTTCTTCATTACCCAGAATAGAATAACCACTTAAAATAATGAAAGAGGTTATATTTGTCGATAAGTGCAAAATCATATGGATATGATCCTCATTGTGCATCTTGATCAATTGGATCGTTTCTTTGTGGATTCCTATACGAAGTGTTTGTAGATGTGTTTCCGGGTATTCTTTTATCATTTCGTCCAAGAGTAAGAGTTCTTCCAATTCTATGAATTTTTCTAGAATACTCTTTTCTTGAATATCAGTCAAAAAAGTTTCGGATTGCCTAGTATTCCACCAATTAGTAATCCAAAATTCAAGACATTTATTAAATGAGAGAGAGATCCACCAGGGCAAAAATACTCTAGATGTAAGATATAGAAGAGGAAGAAATGCTTTCTTTTTTGCCATTTTTTCATCTTTGAATTGTTAATGAACCCACCTCATTTGTTGAATCTATGTGATCTACTATTTCTATTAACCCTAAGTTCTATTCCAAGGCATCGGACCTATGAATCTATTCCCTGTTTTTTATTTGTGATTTAGTAATGAGTCCTTGAATTTAGAAAGAATACAGAAATAGAATAAGAGCCCGTTTCGAATGAAGAAATAAGAAAAAATATTGTTTCCAGATACCTCAATTGAATTGATCAAATTCGAAGCCCTTTTCGATGAATGCTTGAAAGAACCAACCAATTCAAGCAAGTAATGAATATTATTCGGATTTCAAGCCAAAAGAACTCCCCTTGTCCTTTCTATCAAAAAAGAAAATCTTTCGAAAAAAAAATGGCCGGCTACCCACAGTTATAGTCCAGGAAAAATGGAGCGAGATTTATGAAGAATATTCTGATCTAACGATCACAAATTCAAAAACTAATGATCAAAAATGAGTGGCAAAACAAGACAGAAAAGTTATCCTTATAAGAGATACAAGCAGTCCTTTGCCTTTGATCATTAAGAAACACAAAAGAAAAGATAAAAAAAAAAGAAAGGTCGATTGACAAAAGAAAGGAGAGAGCATTTACAAGATATGATCTATTTGTATCTAACCTATCAATTCATATTGAAAATAAAAAGAGAAATCCTTTATTCCGAAATGTTTTGATATACGAGATGAATCTATTATTTTATTTCGATTTGTTACTTTTACTTGTTTTTTACTGAATTGAGTTGAGTGGATTTCCATACGCATAAATTATTTTTTATGCGGACAAAAAAAGTTTCGTTTTATGGATGTTCCATATACGTCTACTTTGGATCGAATGAACGTTCTGAAAAAACTTTATTAAGCTATGCTATGCTGAAGAAAGAAAAGAGAATTCTTGAATTTTTTCCCTGCCGATGGGAAAGAATTTCTTCTTCAGTTCAAGTTCATTTCAAAATACTTCAATCGGTACGCGCAAGAAATAGGCCAATTCGGCGGCTTTTTGCTCAATTTCACGCGGAGTCAAATTCTCATCAGTACGCGTCAAGGGAACGGCCCCCTGTCCTTTGATTTCCATATAAAGGACACGACGAGCATAAATACCCTCTTTAACTTCTATTCGGATGGACTGAATATCTTTCATACGAAATCGTAGGAAGATGCGACGATTTTTTCCAGGAAATCCCCAACGAAAAATACACACTATTCCTTCTTTTCTATCGAATCGATCATAGCCACTACCTACATTCCACGAAATTGTGCACCACAAATAGGAACTAATAAAGAGACCTGCGATACCGTAGAAAGACATCACGATCCCTTGTGGAAAAAAAAGAATTTGTTGAGAGGGAACTAAAGATATCAAATTCTTACCGAGATAACTGGAAGATCCAACTAATACGAATCCTAGTGAACCTAAAAAAAGGATAAAGGCCCAGCAGAAATTACTTATTTTTCGAGACCCCACTATAAGTTCTATCCATATATGTTCTGATCGCCAACTCATACTAGATCCAGTTGCATTTTATTGGAATTGAGAAAATAGTCCAAATGAATTTGACTTTCCTTTTTTTGTTTCCGAAGTAACTCTCATCAACTAGCATCATTCGAATGTAACCCTTTAGGAGTAATTCATCTAATTGGTTAGATCCAATTGGTTAGGTCTAAAATAAGAATATCCCTTTTCTATGATCTCCTATAGATATCCACATATAGATACATTGACTTTACATTTCATACATCCACCTCGATTCCGATCTATTTGAAAATTGCTATAATTTATTTACCCATATATTTACGCATACATAAGATCTATGTTCGGAGGAAACCGCCATATTCTACTACTACTAAATAGATATCTGTGTTATCTATATCTAAGTCTTGAAAAAAAATAGATAAGATTTGCACCTATCGAATCTAAAAAATCTTGTTTTTTTGAACATGAAGAGATAAAGAAGCCATTGCAATTGCCGGAAATACTAGGCCCACTAAAGGCACAAAGAGAGAGGGTAAGTTGTTAAGAGTTGTCATAGAATGGGTACCTCGATTTAATATTTGTACCTGTTATTGTTAGAAAGATATCTTAGAATAATTATAATTCGTATATAATTAGATTGAGTATATCTAAGTGAGTATATATATTAAATAATAAGTGCAAGGAATAGATAATTAAATAAATGAGACTTATTCTTCTTTATCTTTCTACATGAAATATAGAAATATACGTATGATAATCTATTCTATTCTTGTCTTAAAATTAGAATTGAATTCTCATTTTTATTTTATTTAATAAATAAAGAGTTTCTTACAAATTCCCGAAGGATTCGTTAGAATTCAATCCAACAACAGGATTCTTAGTAAAAATAGAGATTCTCGGAAGATAGAGTAGAAAGAAAAGATACTCTATATCTATATTTTCTATATTTGAATTATATATACTATACATACGAAGCAAGAAGGAAAGATGACCTTAGGTTTATTTTATTTGCCTTGCCCAATTTGAATTTCGAAGAAGGAACCATTTTTTTTATCTTGTTGATAGAGATAGAGGTTTCCTAATTAATAATCAGTAATATCGGTATAAAAAAAAGAATTATCCGCACGATTCTTTATACAATTTACAATTAAATATTATGATTATGTCACCAAAGAAAAAAGAAATTCTTCCTTAGAATTTTTACTTTGATTCCGATAAACTATCTAATTGTTCGCTACAAATACAAAAATGTAACTAAATTAAATAAAAATAATTTGACTTAAGGCTCTACTTAACTTAATAAGTGAATTTTAATTCAAAGGAAAAAAAGCGTGAAGCTTAAATAACTCACTCAGAACACCCTTTAAAGGATTACGTGGTACAATTGGATCGAATAAGCCCTTATCGAATAAATATTCAGCCGCTTGTGAACCTTCAGGTACTATCTTATTCAATGTTTGTTCAATTACTCTTTTACCTGCGAATGCAATATAAGCATTCGGTTCGGCAATAATGATATCCCCCAACATCCCAAAACTAGCCGTTACCCCACCAGTAGTAGGAGATGTAAGGATTGATACATAGAATAACTTTTTATAGGATTGATAATCATATAAAGCAGCAGATATTTTAGCCATTTGCATCAAGCTCAAGCTTCCTTCTTGCATACGTGCTCCTCCGGAAGAACACACTAGAATCAGAGGTAAAAATTTATTGGTAGCGTACTCGATCAAACGGGTGATTTTCTCGCCTACTACGGATCCCATACTACCCCCCATAAACTGAAAATCCATAACTCCAATTGCTATGGGAATACCGTTTAGTCGACCTGTGCCTGTTTGAACAGCATCGGTTAATCCTGTCTTTCTTTGATAAGAATCAATACGATCTTTATAAGGTTCCTCCTCCGAATGAAATTCAATAGGATCCAGAGAAACCATGTCTTCATCCATAGGATCCCAAGTACCTGGATCAATCGAAAGTTCGATTCGATCTGAACTACTCATTTTCAAATGATATCCACATTGGTCACAAATATTCATTTTGGACTTCAAAAGTTTCTTATAATTTAATCCATAACAATTTTCGCATTGAACCCACAAATGCCTATATTTTTGAGTCAAATCGAAATCAGTAGAATTTTCTCTTCGAGTGAAATCAATACCATTCCTGCTAGTTCTTATACTGGAGCTCCCACTATTTCTACTTTCACCATAAATGGAACTATAAATGTAACTGTCACTGGAATTGTCACTACTACTTAAAAAGGAACTCTCAATACAAATTTGAGAACCAAGATAAGAGTTAATGCACCTAGTAATGTGATTATTCCAACTGTATTTAGTATCATACATGGAATGATCACAGGGCGGATCGTCATTCTTCGATCCATTCTTCAGATAAGCATAAGTCCAATAACTAAAAAAAGAACTTTCTCGTTCACTCAGTAAAGAAGGATCATTGTCAATCTCAAAAATTTGATTAGTAATATCAAAATATATGGAATAAATATTCCTATTACTATCTCTAACTAAAAAGGTGTCATCAGAGATAAAATTACGAACGTCCCTGACACCCACTAAATGATTAGCATTACTGTAACTAGAACTTTCACTCCAACTATGAATCTTTTTATCCATATCGTTTATAACCGGATCCTCACTTACACTGGTTTTTTCAATAGGATCACCAAACCTATCGATTGATTTACTTAGCCCACACCTGTATTCTAATTTTCCTTTATACAACATCGAATTGAACCACCATTTTTCCATAGAACTCTCTTGCCCCTATTTACGTGAAAATACAATAGATGAATAGTCATTCGATGAAAAATCATTTGAATATTTCATTTTATATCGGAATAAGCATAGAGATCCAATCACTAGATCATTAACTAATAAAATAAGGAATGGGTTTTGAAAAAAGGATTTTCTTTTGTTTTGTGAGAACCCGGAGTATTACTTCACTATAACTATATAGTTATGATGGAACTCTTTTTTATTATAGAATATTCTAAATATTTTTTTGAATTCGAAATTGAAATAGCGATTTCCTTCATCTTGTGTCAAATTCGCATCGAAAAAAAAGAAATATTTGTTCTCTTTTATCAATAACTTTTTTCGTAAAATCTCGTCTATTCCAA